GGGATTTAGAATATCAAAACTTATTAAGTTTCTTAATTAAGTTTCTTATATTATAATGTATAATAATAACGGCATAGATATTCTAATCTACTTCAATATTGAATACCAGAAAACTGTATGAATGTTGTATTTATTAACTTATATTATTATTAACGCGGATATAGCTAATCTAGATCTCCGTCTTCTCTCTTCTTTTATTGCCCTCTTGTCCTGTCGTGTCGTTAATTGACAGTATGACTTAGGGCTCAATATAATTTGACCGAACAAATCATAGTTTGGTAAACCACCTTGAATCTACTGCGGAGTGAAGGATCTTGGATCCAACGCATAACCCTTTGGGAATCAGAAAGATAAAGACGAGAAAGACCAATGAAATCCAGTTTCAAGATTGTATAGTTTAATGGTAAAGTTTGATTACCATTAATCCTCAGAATAGTTAACAAGTTTTTCCGTTTTATTTATATCCTATGCATCACCTAAATCCTAAAGGCGGCTCTAGTCCTGAGTTAGATTAAGTTAAGGTGGCCTTAGTTACCTATGGTATTTGTCTTATTACCTATTTGTAGTTTATTTATGAATGAAGGTGGCATAGGCCCCTATGGTCCAGTGGTTACGACCTCTCTCTTTCACGGAGAAAACGAGGGTTCAAGTCCCTCTGGGGGTATACCAAGACTAAAGACTATAGGAGTGGGATTTTCTATCAAGTGATCCATATTTGTCAAGTCCTTCTATTAGTCTACTCAGAGGAGACTTTCTATTTTATATCAAATGTTATATTTTATTTCAAGTGATATGTATTTGTCAAGTCTACTTGGGAGACGAAAGGAAGTTTATTATGGAACGTCTAAAATGAATTAGGCGTTGGGTCGATGCCCGAGTGGTTAATGGGGACGGACTGTAAATTCGTTGGCAATATGTCTACGCTGGTTCAAATCCAGCTCGGCCCAACAATTCGCCAATCTACTATCAGATGGTATAACCCTCTTGTTCTTAAGAAATACCTGATACAAGACAAGAGAATAAAAAAAAAAGAATCTAAATTTTCTGCTAGATCTCTTCTGATTTCCCTGGGATTGTAGTTCAATAGGCTAGAGCACCGCCCTGTCAAGGCGGATGTTACGGGTTCGAGCCCCGTCAGTCCCGATGGATCCGATAAGTACATCAATTCGCCTATCCATTTTCTGTGAAATGAAGGGACAGAGAGAATAATTGAATTCCGAAGGGGTTTCCCTCTTTTTTTTTTTTAAGGATTCCCTCGAAGAAAGAACACACCCTAAACTAAAATGAAAATAACTAAAATAGTGAAGTTGACAGAATATTTCATCTTTTCTGCCGCGACTCGTCTTTCTCATACTTCTTTGTTTTGTCTTCCAAAGAAAAGAGGATCACTAAAATTTAGAACCTAATTCCTGTCTTTTTCCACTTCGCTTGTATTGTTTGTTGGTAGGGTTTTGTAGTTAATGGAAACGGACGGGTTAGATTATACTTCATTGGATGGTTCTACAAGGAAGACCTAAGGTAGGTTATAGAAAAGAAAGAACAGAAAAGAAGGATAAATAAAGGAATTTTTGATTGGTCCGGGAATCCTATCTTGGATTCGGTATGGATAAAAGATCTTCATATGTTATATACTATTAATTTTCCACGACGAATTAATTTAATAGCTCAGATATTGTTATTCATGATATTGATCCGATTCAATATCATCAATAGGTAATGCATTCATTGAATTGACAGGTGAAAGATTTATCATCTCTATGGGATTAAATCCCGAGTTATTGTGAAATAAAAAAAAAACGATGAGATTATGGAAGTAAATATTCTTGCATTTATTGCTACTGCACTGTTCATTTTAGTTCCTACTGCTTTTCTACTTATAATTTATGTAAAAACAGTAAGTCAAAATAATTAATTAATTACTTTAACCGAAACTCGACTTCTGAATTCTTTGAAGAAATCAAAAGAAAAGTATTCTATTTTTGCTGAAATCAACGGGCTATAATCGGCGATATTCTATGAGATCCGAGAGTATGGTAATTAAGAAAGCAATTTCTTTCTTACTTACCATACTCTCTATTAGTGTTATAGTAGTGTATAAAGTTGTACTTGACTTTCTAATAAAAAGGGTATACTATATTAATTTTTATCTTCAACTTCAATTCAATATATGTAGTTATTAATCCAGATCTGGAATTGATGTAGGACCCAATTTCATACATATACATACATTTATATTGATTATTATATTCCAATGAATCTGAAAACTTCCAATGAATTTGAAATAATCGTTTTACTGTTATAGAATACATTTCTCCACTAGAATCTAATGGAATTTCGAAATGAAGATATTTTTATTTGAAAATTATTTCAATTTAAATAAAGAATGCGTTGCAGAACGATCTATAAAACAATTGATACCTTTTCATTTCTCAACTAAATTAGGAGTGCTTCTAAAGTCCACTTCTTCCCCATACTACGAGTGAAAGGGAAAAAGTAAAGACTACCATTAAAGCAGCCCAAGCGAGACTTACTATATCCATGTGAATTATGTCCCTTATCTCTATGATAGAATTATTCCATTATTGCTCACTAATAATAGTAGAATGAATGGTCCAGAGTCAAAAAGGGATTCTGGGCGAACACTATTAATTGACCAATCAAATAAATAGATTTTCAAAATTCCTATATGATTTATAATCCGTACCCTTTCCCGATTGTCTCTCTGAAGGAGTTGGGAGATCATATATTATACTCTTGACGAGGGGTCCAATTTTTTTTATTTTTTTTTTTTTTCTATAAACTATAAAAGGTAAATTATCTATCCAATCTCAATCGAATAGTGATTGAATGCCTGAATACTCAGAGATTCTCGCGAGTCTATATACCTAGATTACAGTATAGAAAGTACTTTCCCAACTAGTAGTGGAATTATCGGCCGGTTATCCAATGTAATTCAAGACCCAATCAATAGACATTACATTAGCAGTAGAAGAGAATCTGGAAGTCTTGCTTCGACCATTATAATCTTTCTTTGAATTTTAGATTCAAAGATTTCCAATCTTTTACAAAATCCCCAGAACATCAAAAAATAGCGGAATAGAGTAAGAGATTTCGATTCGTTTGTTGATGAGGCGGCACCCGGATTTGAACTGGGGAAAAAGGGATTTGCAGTCCCCCGCCTTACCACTCGGCCATGCCGCCAAAACGATACACATACACAATCACAATAGGATCAAAATTTCCCTTTTTGAGTTGGATTAGTAAACTTGAGTTTATTGTACTTGGTACTTGCATCCCTTTTTTATAAATTTTAAAAAATTAGAAAAGAAAGCGTTTTTCCCCTTTTTATTGGATTTGATCTGCCCCTTCGATTGATTGTATAGTATCTCAAAACACACAAACTTCCACTCACTTTTATATTGAAATTATATTTTCATTCAAAAAGCCTAAATTTATGGGAACCATTAACTATTTATTGACTGAGAATTCGTGAATTATTCTTGGATTTGAATATAAATTTGGGTTTGCCTAATGACATAACCTAATGACATAAGAATAATAAAAAATTTTTTGATGCATACTTAATTTTTTTTGAATCAAAAATCCTTCTCAATTTCCATTATAACAAAAATTATAGGTATATGTAAACCCCAGAACAGATATTCTTATACAGATACCAAATTGGCTATTTATAGTATGTTGCCTATAAATAAAGGGAATTCGTTGGAACAAAAAAAGGCCTGGCTGGGTATTGACCGGGCCAGGCCCAAAAGGCACTTCGAACAAAATAAAAGAAAGAAGGTCTTCTTTATTTATCTTTCTATTTTGATCTTTCGAGCATCTAAATGGAATTGCTAATTATATAATAACGATAAAGAATGTGAAAGAAATACTTTCTTTAATCCTTACTTGATGTGTAATGTAACATAGTAAGTATCTTTTTCAATTGGGAGAGATGGCTGAGTGGACGAAAGCGGCGGATTGCTAATCCGTTGTACGAGTTATTCGTACCGAGGGTTCGAATCCCTCTCTTTCCGTTTCCGTTGATGAATTTCCATTTTTTCTTTCAAATTTTGCAAACCCCTTTTTATTTTTCCCTTGTTAAATGTGTGGAATAGCTAAAATAAAATCTTAATAAAATTATAAAATATAAAATCAAGTAATAAAAAAAAATTATTCTTCACGTCCAGGATTACGTCCTGGATCATTGGATAGGAATCCAAAGATGAAGAGAGAAACAAAGAATATTACTACTGTATAAACGAAAAGTTTGAGAGTAAGCATTACACAACCTCCAAGATCATTTTTTGAAAAAGAAAAACGAGAAAAGACAATAGATCCTCCATTTTTATATCACATATCCTATTTTGACACCAAGAAAAGAATTCTAAAAATAGAAAAGAATGTTCAGAAATTAAAATGAAGTTGAAATTTGTAATAAGAGTCTTTGATTACCACAAATCACTTTCATACCCAAATTAGATATTGTAAGGGACCCGAAGCTAATAAGGTATTTCGCCGTAAAAAGGATTAAAATCAGGAAATAGGGCGTCTCGCGGCTATCCGAGAATTTTAATGGTTGAATCAATTTTAATGTTTGAATCGAAGGTTCATACTGTCAGATTTATTTGATCTTATCAATTGTTATAATTTTTCTCGAATAAATATGAATTTTCTAGGATAGTATTAAAGATCTTATCGAAAACTTACAGCAGCTTGCCAAACAAAAGCTAAAAGAAAAAAGAACAGGGGTATGACTGGCATAAAATCGACGATTGGATTCAAAAAAGCATAGGCTTCGGGCAATTTGGCCAAGAAAAGACTACTCGGATAAAGGGCAGAATTAAGACAGATCAAACTAAAGATATTAAGCATAACAGACATTTTTTTCGTCGAGATAATTGCATTTTGATTGAGTTATTGATATAAGGAAAAATGAAGGAAAGTAAGGTAGACAAAAAATCCTTCTTTTTCCGCTCAATCAAAAATCCTCCGATTCTCAAAGGAGAATAGAAGAAATCATACTTTCATACAATATCTTAATTGAATTATATGTAATGATCAATAAATTCCGTTGAATTAATTATAGATATACACATGCCAAAATCCTAGCACGAATCTATAATAGATTCTATAAAGAATAAAGATTTTCTCTATATAGTTGGACTGGAATTGACGAACACTTAATACCAATATTATTCTTTAATAGTATAAGTATCCAATAAAAATCGAAATGGGGCGTAGCCAAGCGGTAAGGCAACGGGTTTTGGTCCCGCTATTCGGAGGTTCGAATCCTTCCGTCCCAGAGCATATCCATTGGATTCTAATACTTCTTTTTTGTTCAACAAGGTTCTGTTTCAAGGTTTGGGTAGACTTTTTTTATTCTTTGCGGAATCATATCTGAGTTTTTCACAAACCAAATTAAATCGAGTTCAAATGGCACGCAAAAGTAACTGAACCCTTTTGTAACCCATAGAAAATGGGGCATCGATCACAGGATTACTTAACCTGAGGTTAAAAAAATATGAAAATACATATAAAAGAGGAAGTGCTTAGCCTATAGGTATGTATGGTTATCCTATTTCAGTGACAATAGTGTTTCCATTTTTGTGAAAACAAAATTGCATCCCTAAAATATGAAAATTAAAATATTTAACAATGATATTTCTTTTTATTGTTCGATCCATTTAGCTTATTTGCGTTGCATCATTGACAATTCGATTGAAAAATAAAAAAAACACACACACACACGGGGATCTTGCTTTTTTATGATAAAAAAAAGGAGTAAAACTTGACTCAAATAATGATGTAGAAGTATAAAACTTTTTCGACTATCAAGACAAGATTTGTAATGATTCAAGACAAGATTTGTAATGATTCCTTCTAGGTTGGTAAGTTGGAAATGGTCAGTCTATCTTATTGAGTCACTTGAAGAGGAAGAGTCAAATAGAATTTATTTATTTTATTTGTGCGATTTCTGTTAGTTATGTTATTTCGATATTTTGATTTGTTAATATTTCTGTTAGATATTTTTTTGAGATATACATTTATAGAAAAATGTTCTATTCAGACAAAAAAAGAAGGCATTTTGCTAAAATTTATTCAGAAAAATCTTTATTATCTATGTTATTAAATATTTAATAACTATGTCTCTGTACCGACTGAACCAATGACTATTCATGATTCCATAATTGAATCAATTCCATACTGGTTCCAAATTAGAGGAATGTTATGGTAAAACTTCGTTTAAAACGATGTGGTAGAAAGCAACGTGCGACTTGAAGGACACGATCCGGTGTGGATTCTTATTGTTACATCCACCATTTTATATAGGAATGAAGGTGCTCTTGGCTCGACGTCGTTTGTTCTATTCTACTCGAACCCTTTTTTTTTTTTCTTGGGTTCTAATGTAAATAGTTCATGGTGGAGCTCGAGTAGAAAGTATTTATTAATTTCTCAGGGGCAACGATCTAGGGTTAATGCCAATTAATAAATTGGAACAACTTCGTAAGTATATCTTCGATATAGAAATTGAAAGCATTCCATTCGAACACATTTTCAAAATTGTTGGAACGGCTAAAACTTTTTCGATCAACAGTGTATCGCGCATGGATCAACCTCGGTATGATTCTTTGATAGAAAGAAATCCCAAAAGGGGTATGTTGCTACCATTTTGAAAGGATTAAGAAGCACCGAAGTAATGTCTAAACCCAATGATTTAAAACAAAAATAAAGGATCCCAGAACAAGGAAACACCACTTCAATTGTCTCACGGATCCGAATAAAGAATCCAAATAAATTTTAAACGAGACAAAAACGGTGGGTTAAAGACCACTCAATAAAAAAAAATAAAAAAAATATCTTAAAGAAAATAAAGAAAAATCTTTAATATATTTGAGAATATTATATTATATATATATTGAACTTGAGTTATGAGTACAAATGATTTTTTTTTTTTCAGTAAGGAAGCTAAATAAAAATGACTATGAGTTAAATTGAAATTGAAATTTGAAATGATATTATAGGCTAATTCATTTTACAGATTTTTTATTTATTCTAATTCTAATTTTATCCATAGACAAAACATCATTTTTTCTCGAGCCGTACGAGGAGAAAACTTCCTATACGGTTCTAGGGGGGGGTTCTTTTTCATCTACATCTATCCCGATGCGCCGTCTATCGAATCGTTGCAATTGATGTTCGATCTCGAAGAGAAGGAAGAGATCTTCAGAAAGTGGGTTTTTATGATCCGATTAAGAATCAAACTTATTTAAACGTTCCCGCTATTCTCTATTTCCTTGAAAAAGGTGCTCAGCCTACAGGAACTGTTCAGGATATTTTAAAAAAGGCAGAGGTTTTGCCCTAATCAAATGAAATTCAATTAAATTAAGGAAATAAAAAATAAGGGTAGGATAATGATTTCTATATCATTTTGGATATCTTTTCTATACTATGTTTTTTTATTTCCTTCTTTTCTTCTTCTATTCTTTTCTTCTTCTA